AATAAAGTATAGACGCTAAAGGCCAACCGAGGTAAGATACCACCATCTTTGTTCCAGGGCCCTCTGATCGGTTATAAGACAGAGGAATATGACCTATGGCTTCCTAGTCCCCCGAGATGTTGGAGAAGACTGACTGACTAGTCCCAACTCCTGTCAACAACCGGGAAAAGCACTTTGATGCCCGCCTTTGAAGGCGAAAACTCGAGTTTGCTCAACTCCAACCCAACTTCTTTCCTGCAGCCCTGAGTCAGGATGCCGGAATACCTAGTTAGCTTGCCCTAGGTTCTTTGACTTGAATATCCTTTCCTGTTGAATGAGCGAAAAGTGCGCTGCTTTCTCCTGTCTTTTTCTTAGATGGGGAAGTGGATAATTGGGTTTGCCAAAGTTAACTCAGGCTAGTAAGCACGGCAACAAATCTTCTTTCAAGTATGTTGTTTAGCTGGCTGGCTACTTTTATGATGATTCTTACCTCGTGCTATGAGCTATTTGATCCCACGGGAAATTCCCCCAAAGGTAGGAGAGTCATATGCTCTCTTTACTCTTGTCCTTCCCCGATAGGATTGACTATATGTGTCTTCTTTGTTATAATTAAGAGTAGAGTCAAGGTAGCACCGGAATTACAGAATAGAGGGATAAAGGCGTGCTAAGCCACCCTTTCTTTCACGATAAATCTCAGATCTATTCGACGCGAACTGAAATCTACCTGACTATTCAACCCAACGGAAATCTACAAAGGATTAAATAGGCGCATCGAAGCCACCATATACGCCAGCCACCAGAAGAAAGAACTGATGTCAAATCCAAATCCGACGAAGCAAAGAAAGTCTGTCGCCTTGTCTTCTAGAAATAACAATCGACAAGAAACAAGGGTTTCCCAGCCGGGTTGCATACGTGGCTTGGCAGCAAAAGATCAGGAAGTTGGGGACTTCCGAGTTCCTTAACATCCGGGGAGCTAGGCTTTCCTCTGCCTCTTGCCCAAACTAGTATTAGTCTCGAATGAAGGTAATAAGGCTAAGTCACTCCAACTCTTTTATTAGGGATCGGGGCCCTCTTACGGAGAAAGACGTTTGCTTCGAAGAGGGTGGGAAGTCTCTCCTCATCAGGGAAATACAAAAGAGAAGACACTTGAGTGGTAATACCAGGCCGGCCGCCCCGGGCAGGTGAAGTGGGCCTGGCATTCCCTTACTGTAAGTGGAGACAAGCGGTAACTCAAGCTGTAACATTCAGGCTAGAGACAAAGCAAACCAATCCCATGAGCTAGACTCACTTGAACAGAAGAGGAAAGGGAAAAGCGAGCACAGAACCTCTTCGACGATTTACTCACGAGGAAGGAAGATGTCACCTGCATATATTTTATAAGGAAAGAAGATGCGTTACCAAAGAAAGAATCAATTCTTCCGAGGGATTCCCGATCAACAGGTTCGGGATGGAATAGTCATCAGGTTGTCTTTAGATTCCTCAATCAGTCATTCACAACCTCCCCTTTCGTCCCAAAGCTTATTTATATAGTAGGGTTACGGACAGGAAAAGAAAGACTCGATTGGTGTGCTTTTGGCGCCGGGCTTACTTCGCTACCTCGAACTCACGTCGTACTAAGCTACCGTTACTTATCCAATGGAAGACACAAAAATATGTTCGAAGTGAATGCTTCCTACGTCAAGGTAGTTTTTTTTCAATTCCGCCTAGGAAACCACCAAACTTAGTTCATCTTCTGCTTTCCAATGCCCACCTTAGGTCGTACTCTGCTTTCCGATTACCAACCACATAGATAATAAAAGAGGTTAGAAGTGGATTCCCTTCGATACGTAGAAAAGTCTATATATATACTATCTCCACGCGAAAGCAGGGTTTGCTATTCAGTCTAAGACGCCAGTGGCAAGCTTAACGAATGAAGGGGCGGATCTAACTTTCATAGGTCGAGGGTGTGATGAATCAAATGTTTATGGGAAATCAATAGGAGAGCTTCCTCTATATTTCTTGCTATAAACTAAGCCTCTCTCAACCCGGAAGCAAGGAAGTGAAGTATAGGATTGGGATCACGAAGCCGGAAGCCGCATTTGAGTTCTTCCTTTCTAGCACACGGAGTTCTGCCAAGGGACTGATAAGAGAATAATTCCTCAACGAACCTTTCTCCTGAACTTTGTAATGAATTTGTGAAAGGACTCGACGAAAGGAAACCGACTTGCGCTAAAGAGCTGTCAGTTCGGGAGGTAGCGACTTCTTCGGATTATGCAATTTCCGGTCTATAGAACTGAGGATTGACTTAAGGCAGCTACCTAGGTAAGAGAGGAAGAAAGCTAGATCGAATCTCTCACTCATAAGCAAAGCCCAACTCGAAAGCGAAGATTGCATTCCTGGGATCAGAATCATCAGAAACAGCTATTGGAACAACTACAACTCAAAAGGACAACAGACACCTTGCTTAATGCCACTCCTGATACAAATATCATTGCATCCGTCGTTCACCTAAGGGATCCTTAAGCCATAACCTGTCAAAGAATAAAAGAAAGGTTATTCACTTACTTATGATCTACCTAACTGCAAAGATAGACAGACCTTCGGGACAGGCACAAATCGTGGCACCTACCCCTTGTGCTAGACCAATAGCATCTCCAGCTACACCGCAACCTCAGTCAAGGTCAGATGGTCCGGGTCTGGATTAGGATCCCTATCCCTATATCTTTACTACGTAGGAGGATCATGACTCTTATTCTTTATGGCTGGATCATCATTCTTTCTATTCTTATATAGGTTATTAGGCTTTCTAGGCAAACCCAAGAGGTTAATCTCGTCAGAGGGATTGTTATTTCATTTCCATTTCAATATGTAAGTCCTATTGCATCGCCTGCGGCTGAACCGGTCGATGTAGATGAAGGGGGTTCCACACCAAGTACAGGAACTACTGTGTCAGAAGAGGGGTAGACTAACAGCTTGCTTACGCTTATTCCTAGCTGCTGCCCCTAAGTCAGTGTAGTAGTGAACTTGAACAAGACCCTAGTGAAAGGGTTATACCTATCAGTGCGTTAAGAGGAGAAGCAGCGTAATCATACTAGTTTCTTAGTAGCGAGGGTACTAGTTGGGCGAGAACAACCGGTCACATCCTAGTCCTCAGACTGCTACCCATACAGTGGTGAAAGACTTTTCATTCCATCTCCTCTGCTAACGGCATAGAACCTATTTCTTTAAGCTACCTTGACTCTACTAACAAGTTGAACAAAGTAAGGAATAGAAGACATAAGGCGTAAGAGGTTAGTTAGCCCGATGGTAATGCCTCAAAGCTATTCTTTTGAAAGCTATAGTGCTCCTTGTAACTGGTACAGATACAGAAAAGTCAAAGCAAGGCTGGCACACTTCCCCAGACGCCCGCCCCTCACCCTTAGGCGTAGTGCTTAACTACCCATGTTTCTTAACTTCCCCTAGGGAATAAAGAATTCCTTTACTCTCGCCCCTCTACTATTCTATCTATTCCGTTGGGCAGCCACGATAGCTGGCATGAAAGTCCTCAACCTCTTCTTTTAAGGTAGTTCCGGTGCTTTCCTTTGCCTATCGCTTCCTTATTGACTTATTCCCATACAGAGTGTTGGATCCAAGGAGACAGAAGACACCGGCCAACAATCCTGATAGCACTGATTGGAAAACTTTACTTTCAATTGTCCAATGGAAGTTTACCCTTATGTTTAGATACCAAAACCGGATTAGAATACCTTATAAACATAATGCCTTTGGATGATTCCATTCCCTAAAGGAGTGGCCCAACCCGTGCTACATACGGAGCTTTTTACGAGCCATATAAACTAAGGATAGCAGAAGAAGCGGAAGAGTAGAAACAATACCCCCCGCCCTCCCTCGGACAAAGACTATATGCCGTCAGTCCCATAGCTGCATAGGATCCATAGCAACTGGAACGGCTTTTCTTACTTCCTTTAATGGAGGGGAGTTGGGTGGGATTCCTAACTTCAGATATTGGAGGAATTACTGAGTCCCCTACCCTTAGGGTTGTGACTCCCAGCCTTCTCTTCTACTCCTTATAAGGAAGTTTATCCGGGGCTGTCTTTATCCCCGGGGTAAAGGGCAGCTGAGGATCTGAAAGAGATAGCTCGACCAATAGGGAGAGGAAAAGAACCCTGTGTTAGGTAACTGCGGTCTTTAGCCGACCTCCAGCTCCTTTCCCTTTGCTTCCGGTTAGGCATCTAAGCATATCACCTTGCTTTTTTCCTTCCCCTTCTTAGTCCAATAGAACTGAAATGTTTCAACAAACACGAGTTATTTCCCAAGTAACATAAGTCCTAGTATCGAATTATCATTCGTAGTCGAAATTGAAAAAGTCAAATCTAGTTCTACATAGAATAGATTTTTGACGCGGTTTAGCAATAAAATACAGGGGGGGCGAAGTGATACAAAAAGAACTCTGTTTGCCTTTTTTATTCTAGGGAGATCATATGAAAAACGTAACCAATTCTGTCGTTTATTTGGGTCACTGGTCATCCGCCGGGAGTTTCGGGTTTAATACCGATATTTTAGCAACAAATCCAATAAATCTAAGTGTAGTGCTTGGTGTATTGATCTTTTTTGGAAAGAGAGTGTGTGCGAGTTGTTTTTTTTCAAAAAGGGGCTGGATCGGACCAGCTGCACCTTTTTATTATAACTAGAAAAAAGTGCATAATCCCACGAATTACTTCTGAATAACTTAAGAAATCATATGGAAGAACCATAGCATTTCGTGAGTTTTTGGTAAATCTATTTTTATTCTCTATGAACCAATAAAGTAGGCCCAATAGCATGGTTAAAGCAAAACCGTTTGAAATCCGGCGCAGCATGGTACTCTTTCTACCACTATGTTAATGGTTTTATTGGAATTTTTTTCGATATATAACACTCATGTCGATAAACTAATTTGAACCATTTATTGGAAAAATGGGTGTTTCACCCACTTTTTTTATCCAATGCTGACGTGATGGGATGACCTATGTATAAAATACGGTAAGAAGCTTTTTTGGATTTGAAAAAAAAAAAGAAACAACTTTGCTGACAATTACATATACATATTATTATTTTTTCTGTGGTTAGAAGAGTCCTCCGAATATTCTGGTCTTGTATTAGCGATCTGGTTCAATATTTTGAGTTTCGAATATGAACAGAAAAAAGAGGATAGGCTCATTCCATTCAACAAAAAATATGGGATAATAAATAAGAAAGAGTTGGAATATTTGAGCGTGAGAGCCAAATGAATCGAAAGATTCATGTTTGGTTCGGGAAGGGATCGTGAAAGTTTTGAAATGAATGGAAAGAAAATCCACTTTCATTAAATGATTTATTAGATAATCGAAAACAGAAAATCTTGAATAGTATTCGAAATTCAGAAGAATTACGTGAGGGGGCTATCGAACAGCTGGAAAACGTACGAGCTCGTTTACGGAAAGTGGAAATGGAAGCAGATCAGTTTCGAGTGACTGGATACTCTGAAATAGAACAAGAAAAAGTAAATTTGATAAATTCAACTTATAAGACTTTGGAACAATTAGAAAATTACAAAAACGAAACCATTCATTTTGAACAACAAAGAGCAATTACTCAAGTGCGACAACTGGTTTTTCAACGTTGAGCTAACGATCCAAACCAGGTTGAAAGCGTCGAAGCTTATCCACCTGAAGCACTCACTTATTTCTACTCCTGTCTTGCTGTGGAAGCAGTGGCCGGGAAGCTTTGCTTCTAGAATGCCGACTACTTATCTATTGTGCCATACCGAGCGAAGACTCTTTTAACCGAGTAAGCCACTCCTCGTCTACTTTTTTCCATCAAAAAATCTCGTTCAACCCACCGCACAACGTTCTATTGCTTGGTTGAATAGGGCTGCTACAGGAGATTGAAAAGGAAGTTCGGTTCAATGCCTTTACTGAAGTAGGGCGAGTGCTTTTCATTGAATGCCTTTCTTGACTTTAGTTGAAAAGTTTTTCATTCAAAATCTCAGAAAGGCCCGCGTATTCTCCCTCGCAGGCAGGGGAACCCTACTTATTTTTGTTGAACGTTAGGAGAGGGAAGCCTAAGGTTTACTCGAGCCTTGTTGAGATGCCTGAAGTCAATGCACATCCGAACTTACCCTTCTTGGGTACCGGAACTATGTTGGCCAGCCACTCTGTAAAATGTGAAGGAGTAAGCCGGTCCCTCATAAAGCCTGGTGAGGGTTATTATGTCATTACGGAGTCAGTCATTGAGAGGAAGAGCTTGCATGCTTTAACACCATCGGGGAAGATTCGCTGCGGGAATCAAATTGTTTTTTGATGAGTATTTGATTTCACGAGGAAATCACATAGGGCCTCTGATCTCGGATTAGGACGTCATGAAATAGACTCATTTTTACGTTACGGATGTTACGCGGAAAGAGTGGCAAGCACCTTGGCAAGAGAATTACGATATAAATGAAGCACTACTCGAAACCGAATGAAGAAGACAGGCCCTTAATTGGTGGCTTAAGAAAAGATATCTTTTCTGGGTCCGATGATTCTATTATTATCTGGTATTTATTTCCGGATTAGAAAGGTGATTTGAAGCCGATAGGAGCCCATAAGCCCCTTGCTTCGGATGTGAGGAAATCAGCCCTTCTATTTGAGGATGTTACGCCTCTATCTATACATACACATATGTGAGAGCCCGTTATGTGATCTGATCCATAACCTTGTAATGTAAACACTAAGTGAATCAAGGCGAGGAGCAATCAAAGGTCCTACTATACTAATTCCCCCCCCCCTATTATTTATGCAATTTTCATTTTATAACTCCACTAAACTTTTTAGACTAAAACCCCAACTTATCCTTTTGGAGCTGACGTAACAAACTACGCGAGCCTCCCGACGAAGCCAACATAAATCCTATCCGAATAAAAAAAATAAAAGGAAGTTTCATTATGGTGGTATACCAGCCGCCTGCTCTGGAACTGGAAGTTCCAATCGAAGCATATAGATCCGTAAAAGAATTTGTATGTATAGCCACTTCAGTCGTGCTCGTCGTTTCTCGAAAGTATCTTTTTTCTGGGAACATGGTCAAGCAGAAATTATTATGTTCCCTATTTTTCATCCACCGATGCAGAAAATGCTCCAGTTTTCCATTCTCATATAAGGCCGGAAAGCTTATTGGCAAAAGGTCGGCACGAAGTGATTCATCATGCTCAAACATGAGCCGATCATTCGTTAGGGACGGTTTATAGATCAAAAAATTACCACAAATGGAATGAGAAGTGGGTCCATGTAAATGATCGATACCTCGCAAACAACAACGCTCCTTCCCCATATGGAGTTCGGAACCCAAAGGCAATCGTTGAGTGAACTGTATCTTCTTTGTGTTAGTTGACCTAAGCCGCACCATTACTGCTGGGGTGGGGCTCGGCCCCCGAACCGTACGTGGGACGAGTTTCTGCCTCATACAGCTCGGGCCGAAGACCGGGGGAAGTTTAGGAGAGATGGGGAGACCCAGCAGCTGCCGGTCGGGGCGGGTATAAGCTTGCTTCTTCACAAGCTTATCCCCCCGCAAACCTATAGCGCTAGCGCTTCGCGTTCTTTCTATTCCATACCATTCCGGGATAGGCGGCTAATATAATAAGTGAAGTAGTCGTTGTCTGACCAATCGGCTCGGACACCAGACCGCTCGTGCCCGCCCATTCTGTCTCGCCCTAAATGGAATGGCTCTCCTAGTTACGCTGCGCCCTGATCCGAGTCCCCACGTCCGCTTTTCCCCACCCGCAACCCAAGAAGTTGGCTTTGCCAACACAACATTAGGGCCATCCCCTTCATTCTATGCTGACCCCAGCCCGGGCTGGCTTTTTGGGAAGCCCGTTCCCACCGCGCTCACGGCCCGGCTGGCCTGACAGCGGTAGTGGGAATTATCCCGTTCCCTGGTCAAAGATTTGGTTGGATGCGGGATCTACTCCACGAGGAGCGGTACGGACGTAGATGATATCATCACGACCTCTCTTTTCGTACCGCTAGGGATGCTTAACGCCACTTCGCCAACTGGCGTTACCTGCGCTTTCGTGTCTCTCAGTGTGGTCAGCACTGGGTGTTTCTGAGCAGCGAGGCGCGAAGCCCATTCGCATTAGTTCATCCAAAGTGACTTACCCTTATGCACGAATTATTGAATCAGCCATCTTCCTATCAAGGTTAAAGAGTCAACTGAGCATCTCAGCGGCGGGATTGAATACCCGGATCGAATCAGAGTTCACGCCGCCCGCCCTGAACAAATAGGAGGCGTGGGCCACAGGTCGCACATAAGCCGGCGGGTCGCACGACAGAAGAACACCCAACATACAGATGCACACTCCTCCATGTGAAATATTCATCTTCATTGGAGCTTTTTGGTAGTAGTCGTGACCAACAGCCATCAGCTGTCGGCTCGTTGGTAAGGCGAGAGCTTCAAGCCCGATTTCAGGTGGCACCTTGCCTCCGGTGGCCCCACAAGCACCACCCGACGAAGGGGGGGCGGGGAAAGCTACAGGCCCAAAACCTTCGACCCTTCTTTCTAAATGGGGGTGCCCGGGGCACCTCATCTTGTCATTTCGTCGTTGCTCATTCCCGTTAGGCCGAAGTATTTGGCCTTTCCTTCTCCGCGCCTGCTCACGCTTCGCTGACCTATCGCGTGGTAAAGAGAATAGAGTACGAAAGAATAGTAAACGGAGCACACCGCATAAAGATTCTAAATATGAGAAGTCCCTCTTGGATTCAAGAATAAGGAAATGAAGAAGGGGAACGAAACGAAATGAGGCGTTTCTAGCTCTAGTTTCGGATGAGCTTCTCCCAATTATGTCTGTAGGGCGGCTTGCTCTGACCAAGACTCCACTTTTTGCTCCGTCCATGGAGCGTATGAATTTCCTGGAATGTAGATAGACCAAAAGAGGGAATGAAGGGATAGGAATAGGAATTATAGTACCATTGGAAGAAGGGGCACCCGTGGGAACATCTCTACTGACGAACCATTTCAATAGTACGGGTGCTGCCGTGCCACGAGGCACGACCATGGAAGTAATGAAAAAGAAAAAGTTATGTAGTTGGCCCGCTATAAAAGCTAGATCTATCGGTTTAGATAGGAAGATATAAACAGAAGATTCCACCTCTTCTAAGGGCTTAAGCTTGCAAAAATAGGCTTCTTCTTTTCACCTTATAGTTGTTCCCTAAGAGGTCATTGAGGAATACTTAGCGAGCGATCCCACTTCTTGAGTCAAAGCAAGCATAAGTAGAAGACGCCTTGCCCTTTTCTTGCCCTATTCGTCGAAAACTGGTCGGCTTTTCCATCATAAAACCGAAAAAATTAAGAATAACTCTTATGACTCGGTGGCAGGGAAGACCCTTAGTCTTAGCGGGGCAGGGTACGGGGAAGCATTTCCCAACTCAGAGGGAAGGGACGTAAGCCTAGCTTTCTGACGCCATACCCGCTTAAACAGATTGGAAAAAATATGGGTCTTTTAGCTAAGGCCCGGTTAAATACCATCTGTGTTCCATGGATCGCCTTCGCATCTTGAAAAGGATAGGAGGTGGGAGTGTAAGATAACATGCGGCTATCTTCTCCTGTGACATAGAGCATATAGTAATGAGGAAGTATGCGGACTCGACTCTATAAAGAGTCAGTTTCCTAAGCCCAATCGCGCGATAACGATGCCCGATACCTGGCCCATCGAGGGGGGCAAACGCAAGAATCGATCTAATGAACCTCTCCTCTCCGTCAATTGGAACCCTTTCTTTTTTCAGCAGATTGGGAGCTTTCGTCCTTTCTTTCAGGAAATAAAAACCTTACGGACCGGGGGACCTATGGAAGAGTTCTCTTCTGTTCTTGCCTAAGGAGGTCGGGCTCTGGAAGGTTCCTGTCTTTTCCCAAGCGTAGGGAACTGCTATTAGCCGGATGACAGGCTCGGTACTATTCTTCTTAAGCAAATACCGCATTTAAGGATTTGCTGCTAGTTACTAATACCGTCGCGACGGAGCCTAAAGCAATACCGGACTACGTGAACTAGCTCGAAATGCCCCAAAGGCTCATTTCACCCCCGTACAATCAGCATGTCTTGAGAAAAGGACCTACTAATTCGGCTCTCGACTGGGCAAGAACAGGTTTCTTAGTGGCTAATAAGATGTAGACAAGACACGGGAACGCCCCGCGGGGAACCCAACTAACTAATAAGGGGCGGGATGCAGCTCCCTCTTTTTCTTTTTTATGCGGCTACTTCTGATCTTATTTTTATCCCGTAACTTAACAAAAAGCATGAAAGGCGTCGTAAGGCCCTCTGAGACAAGGATTTGTGATAGTTGTTGAAAGTAGATACGCTTCTAACTCTCCTGCTTCTCTTCCGATACTAGGTCTAGTAAGTAGGCTAACACAGTAAAGTAGGAAGGCAGGCTAACGAAAGACTAAGACTCCGTTTTTCCTGATGGCAAGTGAGAGGAGAAGGAATGAGAGTAGAGTGCCATCTGCCTTTTCTCAGTTGCCTTAGGTTAGCATGAAAGAAAACTACTGACTGAGCGAAGAGGAAAAGCTCAAACCTGACTCACGAGAGCCGAAGCAAGATAGGCCTTTTAATGTCGACATGGACCTGGCCTCCTTTCTTTTGTTTTTTCCCTTTGGGTTGTAATGCCCGGAACTTCCTCACGAGTTGAGTCAACCTAGTCAACTCAAAAGCATGAATCAACGCAAGGCTCTTTCTCCCGCATCCTTTATCGATATGGTGATTGCACCTGAGGACCGCCAATCAACTCGGCTCTCTTAGGTCCCTCCTGTGTGTGAAAGACTCATCAAAGGCATATTACTAAAGACATCGATCTTACCTACTAGCCGACTTCCTTTCCAACAATTATTGCAACGGGAAAATGAATTCTTTCCGGCATAGGGACGAAACCTATCAATTCTTTCATGTGTCCTTTACTATCTTATATATTCCTACCTTGATGTGTCGTCGATTGACTGAATCAGATGCTCGCCCTTGGAAATAGGGGCCCGCTCCCCTTTAATTCAATTACCCGGACGTAATAAGAGTACCGGCACCACACGAACAAAACTTCTTTCAAAAGACCTCTAGAGCAGAGCACGTGTTATCCTAGTGAAATAGACCCCTCTCCTACCATATCTATTGAAGAAATAAGGCTAATAACCGCCATTTTAGCTCGGGCCTATCCCTTCTCTAAGAAGGAGGCATGAGTAATATAATAGAGGAGAAGACATCTGACGGAAGGAGAATAAATGAGGGACTGAGGCTGGCGTAGTATTAAGAGAAAGAAAATCCCTCAGTCAGTATTGGCCTGCCGCAGGCACTCGTTATAAGAAGTGATCAGCTCTTTCCCTGGGCTGGGAAAAGAAATGAGATGGCGATGTTAAGCCTTAGTCTGTCTGATCTTACCTAGTCACATCCTGAGCCCCTAAGTAAGCCGGAGTATATCGGCTGTTTACCTACTTCAATAGCAGGTCCCCTACTCTTTCTTAGAATGGGGCAGGATTGAGGCTCCTTTTCCGTCTACTCTAATAAAGAGAGTCTGCCTTGGGTTAGCATCAAAGGTACTCTTCCAGTGTGACAGAGACATGCTCATTAGAATACTGACTTAGAGTAGGGGACCGGGTATTTCACTAGGATAACTGGCTTTATGCTAGGCAAGAAGTGGAACAAGAAGCTCAAGAGAGAGGAAAATCATAAGTTTTCTGTGGTTTTTGGCCTATATCCGACATAAAAAATATGAAAATGGAGTCTGCTCCCTAAGGGAATTCCCATTCTCTCATTTTGTAGCTATATGCGACACAAAAATGCATTTCTTTTTGCCTGCTCCTTAGGGAAAAAGGCTTTCTCTGGTTTTGGCCATAGGTGGAGAGAACTTTTATGTTGTTAGTTCCTGTGGCATTTCTAACTCCTTCTCTTTAACCCCTATGTGACTCATTCTCTTAGTTGACAACAGAGATTGCTAAGTCATCCTGTTTTACATCTTCAATCGGTGACTCCTCTGCCTTCTCCCCTATGTAGAAACAAGCAGGAGAGTTGCTAGTCTGGTTTAGTAACTTCCATTGGCTAACTTGTCCTGTTTTACCTATAGGTAGACACAAGAGATTTACTTATTAGTGCACTAACTCACTCTCATACTTAGTCGAGCCCCTAACCGTTATAGTATATGAAACTAACCTACCATTCGTGTAAACCCGTTTCGTACCTCTCTTTTGAGCCTATTCCCTGCTTTGATTGTCTGCTTCACGGCACTTCTATGAGTGCATATCTCTCTAACTTGTCTACCATTGGTGGAAGCAAACCTCTCTTGCTAGTCTTGTTGCTCCCATTAGTGCACATTCTTCCTTTCCTGTCTTCGACTTGTTCTTGCCTTTGAGTGTTGAGTTAGGAGTTATGCGTTACTGCCTTGAGTGTTGAGTTACGGTTTAGCCTGTACCTTTACTAAGAGAAATGAGTTATGAGTTATGGGTTATGGGTTTCTTCTCTTCTTGTACCTATCCCTCTCTTGCTTGTCTTCTTCACGGTAGAGCTGCCATCTAAC